TACCACTTCTACGAATCGCTCGTAATGCCGCATCTCTTCCGAGACCGGGACCTTTTATCATGACTTCTGCTCGTTGCATACCTTGATCTACTACTGTCCGAATAGCATTTCCTGCTGCGGTTTGAGCAGCAAATGGCGTCCCTCTTCTTGTACCCTTGAATCCACAAGTACCGGCGGAGGACCAAGAAATTACCCGCCCCCGTACATCTGTAACAGTTACAATAGTATTGTTGAAACTAGCTTGAACATGAATAACTCCCTTTGGTATTTTACGCGTACTCTTACGTGAACCACTACGCACATTCCTACGTGAACCAGCTCTTGGTATAGATTTTGCCATACTTTATAATCGAAATAAGAAATATATGGATATATCCATTTCCTATCAAATCAAAGGAAATCCTTTTTTTCATTGGATCATATCCTTTACGTTAGAAAGTCCTTTTTAAACAGATTAGCCTTGTCTTTGTTTATGTCTCGGATTGGAACAAATTACTATAATTCGTCCTCTCCTACGGATCAGTCGACATTTTTCACAAATTTTACGAACGGAGGCACGTATTTTCATAATTGTCGTTCCTTAACTTAATTCCAAATGCTTATTGGAAGGAAATAAGTTTCTTGATATTTTGAACCGCAAATTCTAGCTCCATGAGGGGAATACTGAAGTTGAAAAAAGCATCCAACCCTTCAAACCCTTGTTGCGGAGTCTAAAAATTCTATACATTTTTTGGTTGAAGCATAACGCCTTACTTCAATTTGGACTCTACTCCCTCGTCGTATACGTCTCAAACTAAGATTCCATTGGATCCTTCCTGAAACAGAAACTAGAATTAGATCCTCATTATCTAAATGAAATCTGAACATAACATCAGGGAATGATTCCGAAAAGAAACCTTCATGAATCCATTTTTTCTAGCAGCCTAAGTAAAAACCTTCGAAGTATTAACTAATGTAGGGAAGTGATATCCACTCCTCCACCCCCTTTTCTTTTACAAATAGGAAATTTCAAATCCAATTCGCATATCATAAGGATTACCATATATAACACAAAATTTCTCCGCCGATTCCTTTTAGTCGAGCCTCTCGGTCTGTCATTATACCTCGAGAAGTAGAAAGAATTACAATCCCCATCCCACCTAAAATTCTAGGAATTTTTTGATAGTTAGAATAGATTCGTAGGCCAGGTCTACTAATCCGTTTTAAATTTAAAATAGTTCTAGACGGTCCTTTCCTATTCCTTCTATGTCGTAGGGTTAAAACCAAAAAAGATTTGTCGTTTTCCTGATGTTTTCGCACGTTTTCGATAAAACCCTCTCGTAAAAGGATTTTAACAATCTTTTCGGTCATGTTAGTAGATGCTATTCGAACCGTCCCTTTTCTATTCATGTCCGCATTTCGTATAGAGGTTATTATGTCAGCAATAGTGTCCCTACCCATGATAAACTAAAATGATTGTTGCCTCCTATTTTTGATATAATCAACATGCTTTTATTTCAAAATTCATATATATAATAAATAAAATGAGTTAATATAAATTATGGATTAGTTCAAATTATTTAATATATATATTTTGAATAGAATCTATATATATTATAGATTTCAAAATAATTTCTTATTTTATAGAAAGGTATATGCGTAAGATACAATCTAATGCACTAATTAATCTATTTCATTCAAATACTATGCTATGTATAATATAACTATATTACGTACGTATGATCTTATAATACCTCAGGTGCTAATGAAACTATTTTAGTGAAACTTAACTGTCTCAATTCTCGGGCAATCGCACCAAAAACGCGAGTTCCCTTTGGGTTTCCTTCTTGATCAATGACAACAGCAGCATTGTCATCATATCGTATTATCATACCGTTGTCACGTTTAAGTTCTTTACAAGTACGTACAATTACAGCTCTGATCACTTCTGATCTTTCTAGAGGGGTGTTTGGTAATGCTTCCTTGATCACAGCAACAATAATGTCACCGATATGAGCATATCGACGATTACTAGCTCCGATGATTCGAATACACATTAATTCTCGAGCCCCGCTGTTATCTGCTACATTCAAATAGGTTTGAGGTTGAATCATATCATTTTGAATCTGTTCTTTCAATGCAAAGCAAAGAATGAAGTAAAAAAAAAAAAGAAATATTGTTTGTACAAAAAAAAAGACATCTGCAATTGTTTTTTATCCCTAAGACTTTTTTCTTTGATTCTACGTTCCTATCCCGAAATAATGAATTGAGTTCGTATAGGCATTTTGGAGGCTGCTATAGAAATAGCCTTTCTGGCTATATTTTCTGCTACTCCGCCCATTTCGTAAAGTATTCTACCCGGTTTGACGACAGCTACCCAATATTCGGGGGATCCTTTACCCGAACCCATACGTGTTTCGGCGGGTCTTAACGTAACTGGTTTGTCTGGAAATATGCGTACCCATATTTTTCCACCACGTCGCACATTTCGCGTCATTGCTCGTCGCCCTGCTTCTATTTG